TTTTTTTTTACTGACTTCCTTCTTGCTTTCATATGCGGGAGGTCTAATTCAGATTGCTGCTCAATTATTTGCGAATAGTGGAATTTTGACACAATATAATAAACAAGAGTGACATCACGCTCTGTAGGATTTGAACCTACGACATTGGGTTTTGGAGACCCACGTTCTACCGAACTGAACTAAGAGCGCTTTTCTTGTTTTTTCTAAAAAACGAAAAGGCTAGAAAGAGGACATTCTTTAACCCGAATAAATTTTGTACGTATATACTATATCATAGTATATCATAAATTTCAGAATTATATGTATGTCCAATTTTATTAAAAAAAGATAGATCTAAAATAGATCCCTCGTTACTGCTCTTCTGAGCAGTAATAGGTAGGGATGACAGGATTTGAACCCGTGACATTTTGTACCCAAAACAAACGCGCTACCAAGCTGCGCTACATCCCTTTCAATTGGTTTACAGTGTCATTGTAGAGAATTCCTGTCTTGTTTTCCACATCCTTCTTTTTTTTTATCTCATATCAGATAACAAACATATATATAATGAAAAAAATGACTTTTTTTTTTAGGAAAATTCTATCAATTTAAATTTTACATAAAAAGGCGTTTATATTTGAAAATGGAATCTATAAGATCATTATAGTAGACAATATTTCAATTCTAATTTTTAAAATGTGGGGGGGGTTACGTATACAAATACAAGAACTTCTTAACTACATGTACATCTGTAGTTATATATATTACTATATATAATGTAATACAATAAAGAAGAAAGAAGGAGGATTTCAAATGCGAGATCTAAAAACATATCTTTCCGTAGCACCGGTACTAAGTACTCTATGGTTCGGTTCGTTAGCAGGTTTATTAATAGAGATTAATCGTTTATTTCCAGATGCATTAACATTTCCCTTTTTTTAATTCTAGTTATTAACATCAGAAAGGGGTAAAAAATTGAGAGATACGATCAACGATCGGGAACTAACCCCCCTTTTTTCTAATTCATTTTCATTCTAAAAAATGAATTAGAAAAAAGGGGGGCGAAAGGTCATAAAAACGAGGGTTCAGGATCCAATTAAATTAGTAATAGAAATAGAACAAAAAAAAAGTGTTGCTAGGGAAAGAGTATCCTAAGATACTTAAAAAAATACTGTACAAAGATTTTAAATATAGTTTTCAAAAAATCATTGTATTGCTTATTATTTTATTTTGATTTAATTACTAATTAATATTAATTGCAACAAAATATTTCAGAAAATTTTTTTAGTTAACAGCTTCTAGTTTTTTGGTTCTTGTTCTTTATGGATCCTAAAATGAAAATAGAAGATTGGGGTGAATCATAAATCCAAAGGAGGTTTCATGGCCAAAGGTAAAGATGTTCGAGTAACAATTATTTTGGAATGTACCAGTTGTGTTCGAAATGGTATTAAGAAGGAATCGGCGGGAATTTCCAGATATATTACTCAAAAGAATCGGCATAACACCCCTAGTCGATTGGAATTGAGAAAATTCTGTCCCTATTGTTATAAACATACAATTCACGGGGAAATCAAGAAATAGATCAAATTGAGTGCTTGTATGTCAACTTTTTTTAAGAACAGGAATAATGATAGTCTCTACGTATTATTACATATATATAAATATAAACAAATAAATCAATAGAAAGAAATCTATCCTACATTGTTAATTCTATATAGAAACTCTATCCTATATAGAAATAGAAATCATTTTTATTTTGATCCAATCAAAATAGTATTTTAGAGGTAAGGAATAAAAAAATTATGAATAAATCTAAGCGACCTTTTACTAAATCCAAGCGATCTTTTCGTAGGCGTTTGCCCCCGATCCAATCGGGGGATCGAATTGATTATAGAAACATGAGTTTAATTAGTCGATTTATTAGTGAACAAGGAAAAATATTATCTAGACGGGTGAATAGAGTAACTTTAAAACAACAACGATTAATTACTATTGCTATAAAACAAGCTCGTATTTTATCTTTGTTACCTTTTCTTAATAATCAGAAACAATTTGAAAGAAGTGAGTCGACCCCTAGAACTACTAGCCTTAGAACCAGAAAAAAATAGACTTATTCTTCAATTGAATAACAATTCCAACCTAAAGGAATTCAAAAAGAGATTAATATTTTGTTCGACAAATCTAATCAAGAATAAAAATTTGATTGTTACGTCTGTGTCTGTCATAAAAAAAAAGAAAAGAATCGTCAAAAAGAAAAAGAATAACTCTTTTTTTAGCGACTATATACCCTCGTTTTGTTTTGACGACTTTTTTTATAATACTAATTTCTACTCTACCCTCCCCGAGCTTATTCTCTTCTCCTTAGAACTCTATTTCAAATATTTTAGTGGATTTCTTCCAATCCCCTCATTTTTTTATCTCATTCGAAATCGTATAAAGACAACTCCTATTTAATAGAGCTATTTGTGCAAGTATTTTTCGATTAAGAAGTAGTTGGTTCTTGTACAGATTGTGTATGAATCGGTTATAACTATAGAATACCCCCGCTTCGTGAATTACGGCGTTTATTCGAGTGATCCATAAACGACGAAAATCTCTTTTTCTTTTACCCCTATCTCGATGAGCCGAAACTAAAGCTCTTATTCTCTGTTGAGTCATAGTTCGTGTAAGTCGTGAATGAGCCCCTCGAAAGCTTGATGCAAATAAACGAAGTTTTGTTCTGCGCCTCCGAGCTATATATCCGCGTTTAATTCTAGTCATTGAATAAATCAAACTTTGATGAATAACTAATTCTTTTTTTAGTTATTCTTTTCCCCTTTACTAGTCATTAATAACCAAACGAATTATTCCAATGTATAAAAAAAATTCCAATGGCTTTTGCTACTCTAACCTTCCCCACCACTATTTTTTAATAGGTATTTTCCTTGGCTTTGAAAGGATAAATTGCCTTGATACGTGATATAAAAAAATAGAATAACTACAAAAAGTAGTAAATAGAAATGGATAAATAGTGGGTTCCATCGTTTCTATGGTTACTTCTAAAACGGTGAGGTCCTCTCTATACACCGGAGCTCCTTCTTTTAATTAATCAATACTATTGGTAACTTGTACAATTCACATTCTTTGGCTCTACCCCATTAATATGCCAGTAATAGGTCTTTCACAACGAGATCCACTTTATACAGTAACGGTATTTCATTTTAAAATTGATTTGGTCGTTTACCTTGTTAGTCCGTTTTTTCTTTCAAGAGTGGAATCTTTTTAATAAAAAATGGAATTTCCCCCGCTTAATGGATAACCATTTGTTATCATTGGGGGTTTTCTAAAAAATGGAGTTGATTGGATTTGCACCAATGTAAACCATAAATTTCAGACACAATAGAAGATATGAATGATCTATCTTTTTGAAATAATGAATAGAGTTCCTCGATTCTATTTTATTCACAGGTACTGATCCTTGATATTTCAAAAAGAATTTCCTTTTTGTGTTTCAGTCTATGATCTAAACGAGTCGCACATACACCCGAGTACATGTTCCTCGTCGCTGAGGGCATCCCCGAAGCGCTGGGGATTTCGTGACATTTCGGATTGGCTGTCTTGTATTTCTAATAAGTTGTTTAATGGTTGGCATACGGAATCATATAAATAATGGGCTGGTTTAGATGGGTTCTAACCGGCTAATTCTGAATTACTTCTCTTCAAGATTCTCCTCAATATTAAAAAAATATATATTGAAGAGAATATGAAACTAACCCTTTAATCTAAAAAGATATAAAATTAGCAATTGTGGATTTGCATGAAATCGCTCCTATTTTTTTATTGAACCGCTACAAGATCAACAATTCCATGAGCTTGGGCTTCTGTTGCTGACATAAAAACATCCCTTTCCATGTCTTCGGATACAACCCATATAGGTTTGCCCGTTCTTTGTACATAAACCCTTGTGATGGTTTCGCGAAGTTTTAGTAGTTCTTCCGCTTCCAAGATAAATTCTCCCGTTTGTGCCTCATAAAACGAACTAGCGGGTTGATGGATCATTACCCTGATGATATAATAGAAAAGGTTCTTCTATTGCGCAGAATGAGACGAGATAACCAAAAAACAGAGAAATTTGAATAACCGTACAGGCTTTTTTTGTGCATTGCATACGGCTCCACAATGGAATTTACGTTTTGACCTTTCCTTTCGGCGAAAGAAAACAAAATATAGGTTGTATTATACGCGGATCCATAAATGATCCAATTACCATCCTTCTTTTTTGTAGGAGTTACCAAAATACTATGATGGTTCCGTTGCTTTATATATCATTTTTTTTATCCGTCTATGATTCAGCAATCCCAAAGTTTCTTTTTTTTTTTTTTATATATAAATTTTATAAATAAGCTTCCGGTGTGAAAACAAAGTTTGTGACGCTGAGATGTGCCCGAATAGGGAAGATAGCATTTGAAATACCCCTTCCTTATCTCATACTACTCTTTCAATATATAATCTCATTTTTTAATCTAAAAAATTTCATATCGAATTCGAAGTGCCATGCTATTATTACTTAACTAATTCATATTTCTGATGGCGAAGGCATAGTATTTTTTCTCGAAAATAAAAAAACTCATTGGCGCCAAGCGTGAGGGAATGCTATACGTTTGGTAATTGCTCCTCCGGCTAGGATAAAGGATGCTATTGAAGCGGCCAATCCCATGCATATTGTCTGTACATCGGGTCGCACAAATTGCATAGTATCATAAATAGCCATTCCAGATATTACCCATCCACCAGGCGAGTTTATAAACAAATAAAGATCTTTGGTATCCTTTTCTATACTGAGATATATCATAAGACTAATAAGTTGATTCGAGATTTCGGTATCAACCTCTTGGCCTAAAAAAAATAATCTTTCTCGATAAAGTCGGTTGATTAGGATAAAATTTTATTCCTTAGGAGCCGTACAGGCACCTTTTGATGCATACGGTTCAACAAAAATTGTTCAAAAATCAATGTGTCGATTCTAACCCCCCGTTTTTTCAGAGAAGGCTTTTATTTCTAACTTATAAGGGAAGGGCTTGCTCCCCTTTTAAAAGTAAAAGAAAAAAGAAGTTTTTGCCCCTTTTATTAGATATTATAATCCTATAATAAAATAATAAAACGATTGATTAGGCCCGTCAGACTAACTTGATTCATTGATATTTTTTTTCATCGAGATTCAGTTGAAATGGCGATGGTTTTTTCTTGTTCCTGAATGGGCTTCTTTCTTTTTTATTCCTTTTTTTAGGTTTATGCTCTACTCCGAGTAAAAGGAAAAATTTGCCCGATTTTGATTTGCACATATAGGACAAATGAACCAAATACCGCGTCTTTTTTTTTACTACTCCTTCTTTTTTTTTTTCAATTCATTTCTTTCACATGTCTTCTGTCAAATAGTCAACAAATTTTTCATTATATTATTTGATTTGATCAACAGTTTTAGATCACCCCGTTTCAATTTTTTATATTTTTTAATAGAATTTGTTATCATAATTTTTCATATCATATTAAGTAGTAATTATAAAAATATTATATATTAATTATCAATTGGGTTTTTGCTAAACGGAGCCTGGATACTTAATTTTATTAGTCCGATCACGTAAACCATAAAAAATTTTTGATAATCTAATATCAATCTAAATACTCCCTGCATTTAATTCCACTTTATTTTTTGCGCTTCGCGTTACAAATTTTTGATAATTAAATCAATCTTTTTGGGCGAAACAGAGGATATCTCGATCGAGGGAGAAAACGGGGAAATCCCATATAGCCCAATATATCTGACAAGTCGCACTATATGTCAACCCAAGATGTATCTCCTTCTCCAGGACTTCGAAAAGGTACTTTTGGAACGCCAATAGGCATGAAATGAAAAAAAAAGAGAATTAAGTTCTCTATTTCACTTTGATGTGGAAACGTAAGACTGGGGTTTCTTTTTTTGAATAATATTATCTTTTTTTCCTACTTTATTAATATTAATCATATTTAAATTAATCATATTTAATACATAAGTTGAATAAGCTAAAATAAAATATAAAATAAAAGTAAAGTAAGAGAGAATGAATAAAAAATAAAGGAAACTTTTTACGAACGGGCTTCTGAATGGTGAACAACAATAGCTATCTTGGTTCATATAAAATAGGATTCACCCCCATTGCGTATTGGTACTTATCGGATATAGAATAGATCCGCTTCCCTTTTTTCCTATGAATCGAATTGTTCTATTATTACTAACAGAATAGAACAAATATTAATCCTTTCTACGAAATAATTACCTAAAAAGGGGGGTGTCCGTAACATAGTTTTTTCCAATGCAATAAAGTTACATAGTGTCTATTTTTCGTTGATAAAGGGGTATTTCCATGGGTTTGCCTTGGTATCGTGTTCATACTGTTGTATTGAATGATCCCGGTCGTTTGCTTTCGGTTCATATAATGCATACTGCTCTGGTTGCTGGTTGGGCCGGTTCTATGGCTCTATATGAATTAGCAGTTTTTGATCCCTCCGACCCTGTTCTTGATCCAATGTGGAGACAAGGTATGTTCGTTATACCTTTCATGACTCGTTTAGGAATAACCAATTCATGGGGCGGTTGGAATATTACAGGAGGGACTATAACGAATCCGGGTCTTTGGAGTTACGAAGGGGTAGCCGCAGCACATATCGTGTTTTCTGGCTTGTGCTTCTTGGCATCTATTTGGCATTGGGTATTTTGGGATCTAGAAATTTTTTGTGATGAACGTACAGGAAAACCTTCTTTAGATTTGCCCAAGATTTTTGGAATTCATTTATTTCTTTCAGGAGTGGCTTGCTTTGGTTTTGGCGCATTTCATGTAACAGGATTATATGGTCCTGGAATATGGGTATCCGACCCTTATGGACTAACCGGAAAGGTCCAACCTGTAAATCCGGCGTGGGGCGTGGAGGGTTTTGACCCTTTTGTTCCGGGAGGAATAGCCTCTCATCATATTGCAGCAGGGACGTTGGGTATATTAGCGGGCTTATTCCATCTTAGTGTCCGTCCGCCTCAACGTCTATACAAAGGATTACGTATGGGAAATATTGAAACCGTCCTTTCCAGTAGTATTGCTGCTGTCTTTTTTGCAGCTTTTGTTGTTGCTGGAACTATGTGGTATGGTTCTGCAACTACTCCCATCGAATTATTTGGTCCCACTCGTTATCAATGGGATCAGGGATACTTTCAACAAGAAATATATCGAAGAGTTAGTGCTGGACTAGCCGAAAATCAAAGTGTATCAGAAGCTTGGTCTAAAATTCCTGAAAAATTAGCTTTTTATGATTATATTGGTAATAATCCAGCAAAAGGGGGGTTATTCCGAGCGGGTTCAATGGACAATGGGGATGGAATAGCTGTTGGATGGTTAGGACACCCTGTCTTTAGAAATAAAGAAGGGCGTGAACTTTTTGTACGCCGTATGCCTACTTTTTTTGAAACATTTCCGGTTGTTTTGGTAGACGGAGACGGAATTGTTAGAGCTGACGTCCCGTTTAGAAGGGCAGAATCTAAATATAGTGTCGAACAAGTAGGTGTAACTGTTGAGTTTTATGGTGGTGAACTCAATGGAGTGAGTTATAGTGATCCAGCAACTGTGAAAAAATATGCTAGACGGGCTCAATTGGGTGAGATTTTTGAATTAGATCGTGCTACTTTGAAATCCGATGGTGTTTTTCGTAGCAGTCCAAGAGGTTGGTTTACTTTTGGGCATGCTTCGTTTGCTCTACTTTTCTTCTTTGGACACATTTGGCATGGTTCTAGAACCCTCTTCAGAGATGTTTTTGCTGGTATTGATCCAGATTTGGATGCTCAGGTGGAATTTGGGGCATTCCAAAAACTTGGAGATCCAACTACAAAAAGACAAGCAGTCTGATGCAACATTGCTTTTTCTTTTAGTTTCTGTTTGCGATTTTATTTAATAGGTAGGGTACTGTAGGAATCTTGATTTAAATTGCTGCCGTTTTTTTGACTCTTTTTTGTTCTTTACCCGGAGGGATACTCCTAAGTAAACATAAACAAAACAGGTATGAAAGCTATAATTGTAAACCACGATCAAATTTATGGAAGCATTGGTTTATACATTTCTCTTAGTATCGACTTTAGGGATCATTTTTTTCGCTATTTTTTTTCGGGAACCGCCTAAAATTTCAACTAAAAAATGAAATAATTTTTCATTATCTTCATTGACGTAATCAGCCTCCAAATATTTGGAGGCTGATTACGTCAACTAGTCCCCGTGTTCCTCGAATGGATCTCTTAGTTGTTGAGAGGGTTGCCCAAAGGCAGTATATAGAGCATACCCAGTAAAACTTACAAGTAACCCAGATATAAAGATGGCGACTAGAGTTGCTGTTTCCATTATTATAATAGAATTGAAAGACCACAATGGATCTATGCTAAGATCGTTTATTTACAATGGAATGGTATACAAAGTCAACAGCTCGTAATGAATACAAAATAAGATTTATGGCTACACAAACTGTTGAAGATAGTTCTAGATCTGGTCCAAGAAGCACTACTGTAGGGAAGTTATTGAAACCGTTGAATTCCGAATATGGTAAAGTAGCTCCTGGATGGGGAACGACCCCTTTGATGGGTGTTGCAATGGCGCTATTTGCGGTATTCCTATCTATTATTTTGGAGATTTATAATTCTTCTGTTCTACTGGATGGAATTTCAGTGAATTAGACTGAGAAGAATCTTGAAGTTCTAGCTTTTCGTTCGATACAAAAAAGTAAAGTATGTAGGTCTAAAATTTTTAGCCTATTCTCCTTTGGTAGTTCGACCGCGAAATTTTGTTATGCATTGTATATTTCCGGAATATGAGTGTGTGACTTGTTAGAATTGACCCGATGGATAGTACAGAGAATGGGGTCTGTCATCTTTATCAAGATGGTTTTACTTCGTCGGATATTCATTCGAGTATCTGGAGCACGAAATAGATCAAATAGATCACAAAGTTTTCGAACTATGATTCATACTTAATACTTAGACCTCGTAGCCGGACTTCTTTCCGTTCTATCTTATAAACTTTAATAAATCAAACTATTTTTCTGCTTTTAAACTCTTAGTTAGATCAAAGGACAAATGCTTCTTTGTATTTTCTGTTTTTAATCGTTATAGCTATTTTTTTGATTGAATAAGTGATGATCCAATGGTTCTCACTCAGTGAACTTTGGACTTTGAAGGTTTCATTGAATTATCGTGGTTCTCGTATGAATCTGAGGTTTCAATTAATTAGTTAAGTAGGGTCTTAACAAGAGAATTCCTATCAATAATAAAGAAAACAAGAAGAAATCCGCATTTACATTCCATACAAATACCAAATAAAAAAGACAATAAAGATAGGTAATCTAGAAGATTCAAGAGGCCTGTAACGATCAACACAACATAAAGACGTATGAGCTGACTTGATTTTTTGGCATTTAACCACAAAGAAGAGCTTTAGCATTTTGACTCTTTCATATCTTTAAATAATATTGAATGAGAGAGAAGTTTAAAACTTTATATTCCATATACGTTTCAATCAGTATTTGGGTCTTTTTTTTGTTTGAGCTGTACGAGATGAAATTCTCATATACAGTTCTTGGAGGGGGAGGAACCTTGGTTTACCTATCTCAATAAAGTTTATGATTGGTTCGAAGAACGTCTTGAGATTCAGGCGATTGCAGATGATATAACTAGTAAATATGTTCCTCCGCATGTCAACATATTTTATTGTCTAGGAGGAATTACCCTTACTTGTTTTTTAGTACAAGTAGCTACGGGATTTGCTATGACTTTTTATTACCGTCCAACTGTTACTGAGGCTTTTGCTTCTGTTCAATATATAATGACTGAAGCTAACTTTGGTTGGTTAATCCGATCAGTTCATCGATGGTCGGCAAGTATGATGGTTCTAATGATGATCCTGCACGTATTTCGTGTATACCTCACCGGTGGTTTTAAAAAACCTCGCGAATTAACTTGGGTTACTGGTGTGGTTCT